ATGCACCTTATGGGTATCGATTTGAATAGGAATAGAAAGGGACCATTAATAACTCCGAAATAGGAATTATTCCTTCCCAAATATTGTATGGAATAGAAATTGAAAAAAAAAAAACAAAAATCCTATATCATATTGTTTTTATTTTTTTTTTCTAGTACTATTTTATGCTATTACCACATAGTTAGATTTTTTTAGAAAGGTAGTATAATTTCGAAAATAAATATCGAGAGAATGAAATACATAGTAAAAAAAAAAAAAGAATTTTTTTTAACCAATAGATGTCTTTCACATCCAATTTGATCAATCAATAACCTTTTATTTTTGAATGGCAGTTCCAAAAAAACGTACTTCTATATTAAAAAAACGTATTCGTAAAAATATTTGGAAAAAAAAGGGATATTGGGCAGCGTTGAAAGCTTTTTCGTTAGCGAAATCCCTTTCTACCGGGAATTCGAAAAGCTTTTTTGTACGACAAATAAATAATAAAACATTTGACTAATCTGAATCGGCCTGATTGGAAAAATGAGCTAATTTCGTTTCTAATTTATACTCTATTTTTGAATAGAATAGAGAGTCTAAAAATAGAAATATAAAAAAGGATAAATAAGGATTTCCATTCCCTACTCTTTTGAACTGATTGATTTGTCTACTGAATTCTCAAAATGGTACTTTTTTTTTTTATTAGAAAGAAAATTGGAAAACAGAAGAAAGACAAAATAGAAAGTTTCACCTTTCTTTTTATTTGAATATGTTTTTTTTCATTCCCAAGATGGGGATTCTTATTTCCCCATCACCCACTTCGAATAGAAATAAACCAATGAATAGAAATAAGAAAATAATAACGGTTTTGTCTTTATATTTATACTTTTCTATTTCTATTTATCTTATGCCGATAGAAGAGCTGATATAAAATATTTAGGAAAAATAAAATGGGTTGTTGAAACTAATTGATTAGAACTTTTTTTTGTAACTTTCTGAATCATTATTTTTCTGAATCATTCTATATACCATATAATCGCACATTTTTACTCCAATTGAGATGAGAAAAGCACCTTTTCCCATTTATACAGATAATCTATACGGATAGTGTGAAAATTTGAAGTGATCCAAAAAAAAACCTATGTTTGAAATATAGGATTAATAAAAATATATATCTTTCGAATTCGAATTTCAAAAGAATTTTTTGAAGTAGGATACAATTAGAATAGAAATCAAAATTTTTTTATATGATATGTCCAGTTCAATACCTACCTAATTGGTTTGATAAATGATAAGACAACTTCATATTCAAAAAAATCCTAACAATTAGGACAACACAAAAGTTATGCAAATGAAATAAGTTCTTAGAAATTGTTGGATGTCCTACTGAGACCTCAAATACCGAAATAAGACGAGAAAAAAGGGAATCTTTCAATCTCTCTCTTTAAACGAGTTTTTATTCATCAATTTGAATACTTCCTAAAAAATATTTCATTGAAATTGACTCTTTCAATCTCGACGATTGAATAAAAATAGGTTATTATGAGTTCAAGCAAGCCGCTATGGTGAAATCGGTAGACACGCTGCTCTTAGGAAGCAGTGCTAGAGCATCTCGGTTCGAGTCCGAGTGGCGGCATAGCATCTTCTAAAAGACATACAAAAAGTCCTATAATGAATTGAATTTCTGTATATACTTTAGAAACTCTCGCTTTTAATTTCATTTTGATTTATGATATTTTCAACTTTAGAGCATATATTAACTCATATATCCTTTTCGGTCGTTTCAATTGGAATTACAATTCATTTTATAACCTTATTAGTCGATGAAAGAATAGGGTTATATGATTCATCAGAAAAGGGGATGATAGCCACTTTTTTCTGTTTAACAGGATTATTAGCCACTCGTTGGATTTATTCGGGGCATTTTCCATTAAGTGATTTATATGAATCATTAATCTTTCTTTCATGGAGTTTCTCCATTATTCATAGGATTTTATATTTTAAAAAATATAAAAATAATTTAAGCGCAATAACCGCGCCAAGTGCTATTTTTACCCAAGGCTTTGCCACGTCGGGTTTTTTAACCAAAATGCATCAATCCGGAATATTAGTACCTGCTCTCCAAGCCCAATGGTTAATGATGCACGTAAGTATGATGGTATTAGGCTATGCAGCTCTTTTATGTGGATCATTATTATCCGCAGCCCTTTTAGTCATTACATTTCGAAAAGTTATAAGGCTTTTTGGTAAAAGCAATAATTTTTTAAATGGAAATGAATCGTTTTCCTTCGGAGAAATCCAATACATGAATGAAAAAAGCAATGTTTTACTAAATACTTCTTTTCTTTCTGCTAGAAATTATTACAGGTATCAATTGATTCAACAATTGGATCATTGGAGTTATCGTATTATTAGTCTAGGATTTATCTTTTTAACCATCGGTATTCTTTCGGGAGCAGTATGGGCTAATGAAGCATGGGGATCATATTGGAATTGGGATCCAAAAGAAACTTGGGCATTTATTACTTGGACTATATTCGGGATTTATTTACATACTCGAACAAATACAAACTGGGGAGTTGTAAACTCTGCAATTGTGGCTTCTATGGGCTTTCTTATAATTTGGATATGCTATTTCGGGGTCAATTTATTAGGAATAGGGTTACATAGTTATGGTTCATTTAATTAACATCAAATTAAATTGAAGAAAGGACCTGATGAATCCAAACATTGGAAAGCACATATATATAAACGAAAATTAGTATAAGTATAATCCGCTGAGAACCTTTTGAATCCCTACACGACGTGATTCAAAAGGTTCTCACAAGCCCCAAAGATATCTGATTACAGTTGAAATATATTTTTTTTATTCATGAAAACTATCTATAAAAAAAATTAGATAGAATAGCTTCAACCTTGTCCACCGATAGTGAGAGAACGAAATCCGGATAAATACCAATACCTATGACAGGTAGAAGGATAGATATCAAAATAAATAACTCCCGTGGTCCAGAATCAAAAAAATAAGAGTTTGGAATATTAAATAGCTTATACCCATAGAACATTTGCCGTGACATAGATAATAAATAAATAGGAGTTAATATCATTCCAATAGCCATTACAAAAGTAATTAGTATTTTTGGCATTAAAAAATATTTTTTGCTGGTAATTATTCCAAAAAATACTATCAATTCCGCAACAAAACCACTCATGCCGGGTAATGCAAGGGAAGCCATCGATAAGATACTGAATATAGTAAATATCTTTGGAATTGGGATAGCCAGTCCGCCCATTTCGTCGAGATAAGCAAGACGTATTCTATCATAACTCGTTCCTGCCAAGAAAAAAAGTGCAGCGCTAATAAACCCATGAGAAATTATTTGTAAAATGGCTCCGTTGAGGCCTGTATCAGTTATCGAGCCAATTCCTATAAGAATGAAACCCATATGAGATACGGAGGAATAGGCTATTCTTTTTTTTAAATTCCGTTGGCCAGGAGATGTTGAAGCTGCATAAATTATTTGTATTGTACCTACTATCATCAACCAGGGAGAAAATATAGAATGAGCGTGCGGTAATAGTTCCATATTGATCCGAACCAACCCATATGCTCCCATTTTTAATAAGATTCCGGCTAGAAGCATACAAGTACTGTAATGCGCTTCTCCATGGGTGTCTGGTAACCATGTATGTAAAGGTATAATCGGTGATTTGACAGCAAAAGCAATAAGAAATCCAATATAGAATATTATTTCGAGTGCCATGGGATACGATTGATTAGCTAATGTTTCTAAATTTAATGTTGGTTCATTGGAACCATATAAACCGATACCCAAAACTCCTATTAATAGAAAAATAGAACCTCCTGCAGTGTACAAAATAAACTTTGTAGCTGAATAAAGACGTTTCTTTCCACCCCACACGGATAAAAGTAAATAAACGGGAATTAATTCTAACTCCCACATGATGAAAAAAAGTAAAAGGTCTCGAGAAGAAAATAATCCTATTTGACCACTGTACATTGCTAACATCAGGAAATGGAATAATCGGGAGTTCCGAGTAACTGGCCAAGCCGCTAAAGTAGCTAAAGTGGTGATAAATCCTGTCAGTAAAATAGGGCCTAGGGAAAGTCCATCTATTCCCAATCTCCAGTAAAAATCAAAAAAATCGATCCATTTATAATCCTCTGCTAGCTGGATTAATGGATCGTCCAATTGGAAATGATAACAGAATGCATAGGTCGTTAAAAGGAGTTCTAAGACACATATGTATATAGTATACCCTCTAATCACCTTATTCCCTTTATGCGGGAGAAAGAAAATTAAAGAACCCGCGACTATCGGAAAAACTACAATTATTGTTAACCAAGGAAAATAATTCGTAGTAAAGACAAGATACACTTGGACCAGAAAAACCCGTGCTCGAAAAAGAAAAAAAAAAAGAATAATATATTCGATTTTCGAGCACGGGTTTTTATCGGTAATCGGTGAAAAAAAAAAAAAAGAAAATGTATTCAAAATGAATTCAAGTGGGGTTTTCCGGAACGTATCAATATCAATAAGCTAGACCCATGCTTCGAGTTGTTTCATGCCATAAATAAACTCGAACACTCAAGAAATCCGTTGGGCAGGCAGATTCACATCTCTTACAACCAACACAGTCCTCTGTTCTTGGAGCCGAAGCAATTTGTTTAGCTTTACATCCGTCCCAAGGTATCATTTCTAATACATCTGTGGGGCAGGCTCGGACACATTGAGTACACCCTATACATGTATCATAAATCTTTACTGAATGTGACATTGGATCTATCCATTTTTCAACTCCTAAATTTTCGATCTAGTCAATTTTGAAATGAATCATATATTTAAACACCAGATGAATCAATGATTTGATTTACCAGAATTTTTCTAATCAGTCTCTTTCTGGATCAACTCATAAGAGAAAACAAAGATACTTTGATTTGCGCAAACAGAATCGAGGTTAGATGGTGTATTATATATGCTAATTCGTATCAATCAATCTACTTATTCAACAAAGTAGATTGATTGATACGAGTCGATTTTCTGTTACGATAAATTGACGAAACAATAGCTAATCCAATAGCTGCTTCAGCGGCTGCAATAGCTATAACAAAAATGGAGAAAATATCCCCTTTTAATTGCCGACTATCAAAAAAATCAGAAAATGTTACGAAATTTATATTAACCGCATTCAGTATAAGTTCAAGACACATCAGGGCTCGAACCATATTTCGGCTCGTGATCAATCCATAGATACCGATAGAAAATAAATAGGCACTCAAAACAAGTACATGCTCGAGCATCATTGACCAACTCCGTACCAATTGGATTCATTTCAATATGAACAATAATTCAAGTAATTCGATTGCTTAGAATATAACAAGTACAGAACAAAAGAATATATTGGTAATAGGTTGAATATATCAAAAAAAAATTGTCTATTTTAGACATGAACAGTATTCAAATAGAATTGAAGGGAACGAGATGTGATAAGACAGAAAAAAAGAAAAAAGTGGAATTTGGATTGCTTGTTGCTAGTTATAAAGATTCTTTACTGCCGAGCCACGGCAATTGCACCGATCAAAGCAACTAAAAGAATTATCGAAATGAGTTCAAATGGAAGAAAAAAGTCTGTTGATAAATGAATTCCAATTTGTTGACTATTACTTATCAAATCTTGCTCTATAATCTGGTTGGATCGTGTAGTCCAAATAATCCCGTACCACGACGTATCTAGAATAGTAGTAATTAATGAAAAAAAAATACTTGTACAAACCAGGGCAGTAACGCCATCCCCAATAGTCCAAAGATTAAAATGAAAATCTTTGTAATAGTCTGAACCATTCATGAACATTACAGCAAATATGATTAAAACATTTACAGCTCCTACGTAAATAAGGAGCTGGGCAGCAGCTACAAAATGGGAATTTGCTAGAATATATAATAAGGATATACAAACAAGAACCAATCCCAATGAAAAGGCAGAATAAATTGGGTTGGTAAGTAATACCACTCCCAGACCTCCTAATATAAGACCCGATCCCAAAAAAACTAAAAGAAAATCATGTATTGGTCCAGGCAAATCCATTCTATTAAAATAAGAGATAAATAAATCAAAATTTTTTTCATGACCTTATTGAAGCGACCAGGAAAAATTTTTTATGAGATCCTCCCAATTGAATTAAATTCTAATTAAATAGGTGTGAATTCGTGCGGGTACAGTTATTGGATCAATTTCGTCTTTTCTTTATTCGAAATGGCAGTTTGAAATTGAAACTATATAATTCGAAATTATTATGGCTATATTAATAGACTTTCAATACAAATTAAGTTGTACAACTCATTAATCAAGTTGGGATTTGTAATTATTGAACAAGCAAAGAGAAAGACCTTATACCACAATTGAACCTTAATAATTTCCAATTACTTTTTAATCGAGAGATTTACCCGTTTTTTCTTTGAGGCGAATTCAAAATTGTTCGAATTGTCAAATCGTCAATTACGGACATTGGTAAACGACCTAAAGCAATTTGATTATAATTCAATTCGTGACGGTCGTAAGTAGCAAGTTCATATTCTTCAGTCATTGATAAACAATTTGTTGGACAATACTCAACGCAGTTACCACAAAAAATACAAATTCCGAAATCAATACTGTAATTAAGCAAGCGTTTCTTTCGAATATCAGTTTCCAATTTCCAATCAACAACAGGCAGATCTATAGGACATACACGAACACATACTTCACAAGCAATACATTTATCAAATTCAAAGTGAATTCGACCGCGAAAACGCTCCGATGTGATTAATTTTTCATAAGGATACTGAATAGTTACAGGTAAACGATTTGCTTGAGATAAGGTAATCATGAAACTTTGACCAATGTACCTTGCAGCTCGTACTGTTTGTTGACCATAATTCATGAACCCAGTTACCATAGGGAACATATCGTGAATATCTATGAATAATTTTAGCTTTATTTCTTTCTCTTGTTTGAGACAAGCCAAGAATATCATATTCCTTTTTTGTTTACAATGAAAGGAGTTGGGAAGAAGTTGTTAATAATAGATTACCGAGAGAAATAGGTAAAAGAAATTTCCAACCAAGATTTAATAGTTGGTCCATTCTTAGTCTAGGTAAAGTCCATCTTGTTGTGATAGGAATGAACAAGAACAAATAAGTTTTCGCTAATGTAATAAAGATACCAATTGTTGTTCCAAAGATTCCATCCGCTTTATTTATTTCAAATAGCTCAGGAAAAAATAGGTACGGGATGGAAAGATTCCAACCGCCCAAGTAAAGAACTGTTGCAAATAATGAGGAAACTAATAGATTTAGATAGGAAGCAACGTAAAATAAACCAAATTTGATGCCTGAATATTCGGTTTGATAACCTGCTACTAATTCTTCTTCTGCTTCTGGTAAATCAAAAGGTAATCTCTCGCATTCGGCTAGGGAAGAAATTAGAAAAACGATAAACCCTATAGGTTGACGCCACAAATTCCAGCCCCAAAAACCATATTTTGACTGCGCCCCAACTATATCAACCGTACTTGAACTGTTAGATAATCATAGTCGGCGATAACATTACTGTTCCCACCGCTATTCCAAAACCGTACATGAGATTTTCATCTCATACGGCTCCTCAGAGCCACAAATAAATGTAAGGACCGAGCCAGTATTAGTTATCTTGATATGGTTATAGGATAGATAGAGTCACAAAATCTATTGGAAGGTCCCCAATTATACCAATGGAATTCTGTCTGCTATAAGAATAAATAAAAAAAGAGTATTTCTGAATTGATCTCATCCTCTACTAATTTCAATTTTTCTGTGTTGAGTAATAACTTAGTCAATCCTTCAATAAAATACTCCTTGTAGAAATATCTATTGATATTTCTACCCATCATTTTCTTTTCGATAACGAAAAAGAATTAGACATTCCATTAGTTCATAAACCATGGCACGCATTTTTTTCTATGAATATATGAAAGAAAAAGATCTTTTTTTTTGAATTGTCTTTTTTCTATTATTTTCTGTTCCTCTTCTTCTTTCTGAGAAAATGGGTCTTAAAAAAAGTAAAGTAAAGGATTATTTCGTTCCTGATAGTAATTTCTTTAATCGGTGGATAGGAGCATACTCTGGATTGGAATTGTGGGGAGTACTGCCTGATCATTTCTACCAACTTAAAGCCCCAATTAGTATTCTTTTTATGTTATGCAGAAGTATCCTTTTCGATAATTTGCATAATCTCCATTACTAATCCTTTGTGTGTATTTTGGTGTTCCTTAACTACCCAACCATTCATTTTTTTTTCAACCCCCCGTTTCTCCTTTGGTAATCTATGTATTGTAATACATGCAAACGAGAGTGAAAACTACATACGGTTGATCTTTTGAACCCGCTTCAAGTCAGGATGACCAATCAACCAATCCAATCTTGGGGTAAAGCGGTTCTTCCACTTTTGTTTACTTCCGCTTAACTCTTGTACATAGGAAATGAGACTCAATCCACTTTTACTGCAAATTTCTAAGTTGTTTTCTTTCACTCATATATAACTATCTAATTTTTTTTTTTTTATTAATTTAAAAAAAAAAATAAATGAATAAAAAAAAAGATCTATTCAACTCATTCAACTTATTTTTTTTCTAGAACGAAAAAAAAAAAAGGGAAAAGAAAAGATTATGTTTTAGCGAATCGCACGTAGAGATATTGATAAAACACATAAAGTTAATGGTATTTCATAACTAATCGATTGAGCAGCAGCTCGCAGACCACCTAAAAAGGAATATTTATTATTTGATCCATATCCTGACATAAGAAGTCCAATAGGAGCAATACTTGAAATAGCAATCCATAAAAAAATACCGATATTGAGATCAGCTAAAACAAGGCGATAACTAAAAGGAATTACTGAATAACTTAGTAGAATTGATATGACTGCTATAGATGGTCCAATACTGAATAAAGGAGTATTTCCCCTAGATGGAAGAAGATTCTCTTTGAAAAGTAGTTTTGTCCCATCTGCTAAAGCTTGAAGAATTCCCAAAGGGCTGGCGTATTCCGGCCCAATACGTTGTTGTATTCCTGCAGATATTTCTCTTTCTAACCACACAATTACTAGTACACCGATTGTGATTCCCAATACAAGAGTCAAAATAGGGATAAGCATCCATATGATCCCATAGACCTCTTTTAAGGATTCCAATCTAGGAAAAGAATTGATATCTTGTATTTCTCTTGTATCAATTATCATTTCAACGATCAACTTCTCCCATAATGATATCTATACTACCTAGTATCGTCATAATATCAGCCAATTTCATTCTTTTAACTAACTGAGGAAGAATTTGCAAATTGATAAAACCTGGTGGGCGAATTTTCCATCTCCAAGGAAAACCACTTTGATCTCCTATCAGAAAAATTCCCAATTCTCCTTTTGGAGCTTCGACTCTCACATAAAGTTCTTGTTTCGGCAATTCAAAAGTAGGAGAAGGTTTTTTACTAATGAATCGATCTTCAAACTCATTCCATTCCGGATCGCTTTTTCTATCAAAGGATCGGATTTCTAAATTTTCATAGGGCCCCCCCGGAATTCCTTCCAAAGCCTGTTGAATAATTTTTATGGATTCCGTCATTTCACTGATTCGCACTAAATAACGAGCTAATGAATCTCCTTCTTTTTGCCACTGGACTTCCCAATCAAATTCGTCGTAACACTCATAATGATCAACTTTACGAAGATCCCATTCTATTCCAGACGCTCGTAGCATTGGTCCTGATAAACCCCAATTTATTGCTTCTTCTCCACCAATAATGCCTACTCCTTCAACTCGTTCTAAAAAAATAGGGTTTCGTGTAATAAGTTTTTGATATTCAGCAACCCCTGTTAAAAAATAATCGCAGAAATCCAAACATTTATCTATCCAGCCATAAGGTAAATCAGCCGCTATTCCTCCGATACGAAAATAATTATGCATCATTCTCATACCAGTGGCAGCTTCGAATAGATCATATACTAATTCTCTTTCTCTGAAAATATAGAAGAAAGGAGTCTGTGCCCCAATATCTGCCATAAAAGGACCAAGCCATAACAAATGAGAAGCTATACGACTCAACTCTAACATAATTACTCGAATATAGCTGGCCCTTTTAGGTACTTGAATATTTCCCAACTGTTCTGGTCCATTTACAGTTATTGCTTCTGTGAACATAGTAGCCAAATAATCCCAACGTGTTACATAAGGTAGATATTGGATAATTGTTCGGTTTTCTGCAATTTTTTCCATCCCTCTGTGTAAATAACCCAATATTGGTTCACAGTCAATAACATCTTCACCATCTAAAGTAACGATCAGACGAAGAACACCATGCATTGATGGGTGTTGAGGGCCCATATTGACTTTCATAAGATCTTTTCCTGTAGCTAGTATACTCATAGGTTTTTTCCTCGATTCATTCTTACATGAATTGTTGAAAACAAAAAGAAAGTTATCAAGATTCAAAATCTAATAAATCAAATAATTCAAAATTGTTTTTCAAATTAACGATTTTTTGACTCCCGAATATTCAACTGACTAATTAATTCTTTATAACGTACTCTATTTTTCTTTGACAAATAAGATAGCAGTCCTTGGCGTTTTTCAAGAATTTTCCGCAGACCTCTCTGAGATGAATAGTCTTTTCTGTGCAATTCCAAATGGGAAGTAAGTCTTCGTATCCTATTGGTGAAACTGAATACTTGAAATTCAACAGACCCGCTGTTTTCTTCTTTTTTTTCTTGAAAAATAACTGAAATGAATGAATTTTTTTTCATAAAACGAAAGGCCTTCCCTCCCCCCCTTTTTTTTTTAATATGAATTTTACTGATCAGTAATAATAATGCTAGTCATTTGAATTTGATATAGACAATTATCTTAAGTTCGTTATGAACTCCCTATAAAATCAATCAATAATCAATCCAATTTTCAATTTGATTAGGGATCAAAAAGGATGTATATTTCTGCAATGGTATATTTCTGCAATGGTATATTTCTGCAAAGGAGAAAAATTTATACTAAAAATAAATTCTGGTGATTTATTTAGAAATCGAATTTCTATGTATATCATTAAATTGGTATCATAGAATGAAATGTAAGACAAGACATGTGTACATCTCTTTATTTTTATATACCCGACATGGTACGTGATAGATAATAAAAACGTACTACTAACGAAGTTTCAATCGTGGATACATATGTATCCTTATCATACTGAAACGACTGCCATTAGTGGTATTAAACCAATACCGATTCATACAAATTAAATCTTCTAATCGATAATTGGGCCAAAGAAAGAACTTTAATTTAATTAGTTTCTCTCTAGCAAGATCTTTGCTTTTATCCAAAATGGAATCGGAGTTTTGTACATTATTACAAAATACTGGATGTCTCTGCATACCATTTCGATTCGTCGAATTGAAACAAATTAGAGTTCTCAATTCTCTACGACGTTTAGGTAATAAAATATTTTCAGGAACAAGCAAATCATAATGATTTTTGTCCCGATTTCCAGTCATTCTTTGATGTCTTGGAATGGGTTCATCAAAATTTTTCTTATCAACATAGCCTTTCTCCCGGTATCTTTTATTAATTTCTCGCTTATTCTTATGAACCAATGAAATACCTACCGTTTGATATATAAAAAATTGTCCATCATTTTTTAGAGACAGACGAATCGGTTCGATAATCAATATTCCCCTTTTCATCAATTCTGTAAGAGTTAAATCCTTCTGAATCACCAAAATCTCCGGATTCATTTCTCTCCTTTGAATAGAGGATATAGCAATCTCTCTTGGATTTATCAGTCGAAGCAGGAGACAATATATTTTGATATTATTGATTATTCTTTGATTCAAACAATCATCCCATCTCAACTGACAACGCAAATATTTTTTTAGGAGGAAATCAAGCTCGGCTTCTGTGTTACTCTTGTATTGCTTTTTCTTTACACGTTTTTTCATGTCTGATCCTGCATAATTTTCCTCAACATCTTTTTCTTCTTGACTTCGATTCTCTAATTCAAGAGATTTTGTTTGATTCGATGATAGAAAAAGGTCTTCCTTTTTCTTTCCAGTTCTGTTTTTATTACTATTTTTATTTTCATGAAAATTGAACAGAAGTAATTTGATTGGTATGATCCACGGTTTCATTTTATATGCATTAAAAAGTAGCACAAATTCTGGGAAGAACCAAAGCTCCAAATTTGATATAGGACAACTTAGTATTTCTTCATTCATTCCCATCCAATCAAAAAAGGTTCTTTTTTGATTGGATGGGTTAATTTCTTCATCTTGACAAATTGTAACATAAAAAAGACGTTTCTTATTATTATTAATTTCATCAATTATTTCATAATTATCAGCCCCAATCTTAGTATTTTGATTACTCTTGGTACCAGTATTAACCCAAGATTCAATATCAACCCTATTTCTAAGGCCCAAATTGACAATTCTCCAATCAAAATATTTTCTATCCGATATTTTATCCATATACATAATATCATCATCCATATACATAATATCATCTTTTCCTAGATAATTATTGATAGGGATAGCTCCCAACATAGCAAATAATTTTCTTTTCTCTATGTTGTAATTATAAAAAATTTTTTCTTTATTATTTCCTTGGAATAGTGATCTATAAATATACGAGTCTTTTTTATCGTCATAATTAATAGATTTATATGATAAAAGATCATATCTATAGTGTTTTTTAAAATTCACTTTTTGATTCTGTAATAGATCTACTTCAAAAAAAATTGGTTTTTCGTAATGAGTTAATTGGTTTTTTCCAAATGAATCCCTTTTGTTTAAATCTTTATTTTGAGCCATACCGTGTTGATTAGCTCTATTTCTCCATTTTTTTGGTAATAATCTAGACCATTTGACCCGCGATAAATGGTATTGATAATGACTCCTTAACCAATTTTTCCATTGATTAATTCTAAAATTACAAAAGGGTTTATGTCTTAATTCGGAATAAAATATTCCTTGTTTTTCAAAATCATTTTTTATTTCATTCTTAAGAAAAAGTGATGTCTCGTGATATTGAAGAACAGATCTTAAATTAGAAAAGTTAGTAACTTGTGTTTGGGATAATTTGTAAAATACATATGCTTGTGACTGTGAGAAACAGGATAAATCACAAAAAATATTAGAATTCTTATTACTAATCTTAGAAAATGATTTTTTTATAGTTGAAATAAAGTGAATTCGATTTTTAGTTATTTTATTAATTTTTTCTTGATTTGTTTCATTCTTGTGAATATTTTGATCAATAATTTGCATTTTTTTTCTTGATTCAAGAAAAAGTTTTGCATTGATTTTTGGAATATTAAGGGTAAATAAAAAAATATTTATGTATATCCTTTCAATGCAAAATTTTATAAAAAAATATGATTTACGTATTAATCGAGTATTTCTTCTTTTTAATATCTGCCAACTATTTTTTAATGATTCTAGTATTTTAGCACCATAAATTGTTTTGTTAGAACTAATATGGATTTCATGAGTTAGGAATCTTTTTTTCTTAGCTTTTGTAATTTTTTCTATTTGATTTCTGATTGTACTTGTTCTATTAGTCAGATCTTTCATTTTTTTTTCTGCCAGTGATAAATTTGTCCAATCCATAGGTACAATTTTAATAGACGATTCGTGAATTATCGGATTACTATTACTGATTATCGAATCTTTTTTAGTCTGACCCAATTTATCTATTTCTCTTAATTTAAATAATTGAATTGAGTCTCTTTTTGAAAATTCTTTTATTCTTCCTTTTAGAAAAAAAATATTTTTGATGACCCAGTTTTGTGTTTCTTTTGAGACTTCTCGAAAAAATTTTGTTTTTTCTTTTAAAATTCTTAAAACTATCAAAGACTTAGTTTTCCATTTTTTAATTTTTTTTTTTAGTTCTTTAAAAATAGGTTTAAAAAACGAATGTCGTTTTCGAGGAGAGCCAAAAGGCAGTTCAGTTTCCATTCCCCAAACTGTTAAGAAACAAAAATCATTTTTTTGTCCTTTCTTTTTTTTCATTGCATCTTTATGAGGGGATTGTAACTTAGATTTGTGCCAGGGTTTCAGGGAAAAAGGAAATAGTATCTTTATCTGAATGCCGTCTATTAACCAGTTTTTTGGAAATTCTGTTTCGGATAATTGAACACCATTATAGGTACATTTAACATGCATTTCCCTATTCCAATCCTTTAAATCCTCGGACCACTCGGGAACTTGAAATAATAGTATGCGGGCGATATTTTTAGCTATTATAAACGAAGGTAATAGAATATATTTTCTAAGAAAAGATTGAATTACTAACAAATAACCTCTCATTGATTGAGAAAATAAAAGAGCATCCCAGGCTTCAGCTATTTCCATCCGTGCTTTTTCTTTTCTTTTGTATTTTTCTCTTTTGTCTTCTTTTTTATCAATTTTTTGGTTTTTTTTTTTTGTATAATCAGAAAGTTTTTCGTCTTTATTTTTCCACATCCAATTTTTGGAAATTACTTTCACCAGTCCGGAAATATCAAAAGAAAAAGTAAGGCCTTTGTCTATTCTGTCCAAAAAAAGGGGAGAATGAACATTTGCTTGAAAGAGTTCCCAAATACCGGTTTTACGTCTTTGTGCACGCATGGAGCCTTTGATTAGATCTCGACGAAAATCCGATTGTTGGGAATAACGTAGTAAAGTAACTTCGTCTCCTTGATCATAATTATTAGTATATTTAGTATTAGTATAATTATCTGGCTGGTTATCAGTAAAAATCACTACACGTTTGGCTTTTCTTGAACGCATTGTATAATCCTCTGTCACATTTTCTTGGTTTTCTCTTTCTTCTTGTTCTAAATCATCGATTAATTTGTATGACCATCGAGGAATTTTTTTACTAATTTCTTTCATACCAATAGTTTTTTTTCTAATTCGTTTATTATTGGGATCACTTATAACTGTATCGAATAAAAATTT